GCTCAACGGACCTTTTTCAAATATTCTAAACCCTTTCTGGTTTTTGGATTAACGTAAAAACTATTTTTTTGTGCAGTTTAGGCTATTCCTATCTCAATTAGAAGGTATTAGATGGAGCTACCTAATATTTTACATAGAAAATATTAATTACTATAGATTCTAAATATTACAAATCGCATGAACAGTCGTTAACCACTACTAAGAACCATCCCGGTATTTAGTCATTCGCCAGTATTTAGTCATTCGAAGGTTTTTTTATATTCGAATATAAAATTATTCGAATAAAATAATATATATATAGAAATAGAATATTTCTATTTTATTATTCTTTTTTTTATATTTCATTATTTTTTTTTTTGAATTTTCGATTTCGAAATATTTATTTATTTTCAATTATTATTAAAATATATTTGATTTTATTTGTTTTAATAGATAATAGAATTTGCTTAATTAAAAAATAAAAAAAAAAATAAATCTATTCTCTACTGTATCTGTACTGTATATTCTTTATCCCTACGAAATGCCAGACAAACTAGAATGATTTGAGAAGGGATATAATGAAATTCTTTGGTTGGTTCTTACCAGAAGAATGATTCCATTTTCTTTTACTAATGGCCCAAGATGAATTCTAACAACTAAAAAATAAAAACATTTTATTCTTTTATTCGAAACGCCCCGTGATCTTCAACCAATTATGCGCTTCAATATAATTCCCAGGAGTAAGCGTTATAGCCTGTTTCCAATACTCGGCGGCTTGATCAAACCAAGCCTCCGCAATTTCAGAATCTCCCTGTCGAATGGCCTGTTCTCCTCGGTCGGAATAGGTAGGTCAATTCCTTCCCTTAGAACCGTACTTGAGAGTTTCCTACCTCATACGGCTCCTCAGTCAATTCTTTTGGTATCCTTTTTACCTTTCAAACTGAATGAGATTTCTTATAGATCTATCCCACTATTCGGGGTAACCAAAAGAAGTTAATCGCATGAGTTTCAAACTTTCATATTGATTAATAATCAGTTTTATCTTTTCTCCCACCTGCAGAAAAATAAGGCATAGGATAGGTATTTACTCCTATCGTTAGTATTTTCCGCAAGGTAACTATCTCGGTTTCATATCTGGATTTATTGTCATATCGAAATTTATATAGAATCTTTGAAAAAGGCTTTCCATAAGTAAGAAAGAAAAGACTTACTATCTTTGGGATCTGATCCTACACCGCCGCTCAATACCTTAGTGGATCGACTCTATTACATAAGTTAATTCCTAACTTTTTTCTATCTTATTCTTATATATAGGCATAAGTAAGCAGCTCTTTTATTAATGTATTGGCAAAAAACCTCATTAATTAATCTTTACGGTGCTTTCTTTCTATCAATTAGATTTTTTTATCCATAGACGTAGAAAAAAGTATATAGGCATATCTTATTTCTTCATATTTTGACTTCTATGAAGTTTCTTTCTTTGCTACAGCTCATAAAAATCGTTGTTTTGGACGATGCATATGTAGCGAGCCTATTTTTTTTTTAGTATTTACTAGCGGATTTGGTATTCTTTTTTCTTTCTATAGTGGAGATAGTCGCACGTAATGACAGATCACTGCCATATTATTAAAAGCTTGTGGTAAGAATGGGTTTCGTTCTAGTGCCCTAAAATAATATTCTAAAGCTTTCGTATGTTCTCCATTACTTGTGTGGATAAGGCCTATATTATAGAGTATATAACTTCGATCGTAGGGATCGATTTCTAGTCGCATAGCTTCATAATAATTCTGTAAAGCTTCCGCATAATTTCCTTCGGATTGAGCCGACATCCGTTACGGTCGTCATTCGATTCAAAGAATCTCCGTTCCAGAACCGTACGTGAAATTTTCATCTCATACGGCTCCTCCCTTAATATGCATAATGGGAATAGAATAAATAAAAAATACATGGAATCAAAGGGGTTTGAAATATTCTCATTATGAACTGAGCGGAGCTAGTGTTTTTACAAAAAATCTCTAGCCAACCTTCTTGCGCAAGAGCTTTTACTAATATCAAACGCCTTGGTAATAAACATAAAGGATAACTCCAACAATTCATTTGTCCTCAACGCTTCCTAATTTCCAGGAAATAGTCACTTCAACAGTCTTCGATGGTTATATGGGTATCCAATGTACGAACGAGATGGATGTTCGTTGTCCCAACCATTTTTTTTGTCCCAATCCAGATAAGAATAAGAAAGGGTAATAGGTAGGTAATTTTTAACAAAGCTTTCGTGTTGTCGATTGCTAGATGTAGTGCTTCTTCCCCTATGCCGCCTATTGGTACTATATTACATTACTAGGATTACATTACTAGGAAGTAGATTGACCTGTAATATAGAACACATAGACGTAACCTTTCGCTCAATACTAAAATCGATAACTGAAGCATAGTATCTGAGGCTGCATCAATCGGGGATACACGACAGAAGGAATTGTTCTATTTCTAAACTTCACCTTCAACAAGCGTAGGTTTATTTCTATAAATATAGAATAAGAATATTTTTTCTTTGCTATCCCGAATCGTGTGCCTTTCTCGTAAAACTAGGAGCCGTCAAATTAACTAAATAAAAAAAAAATCAAATCACACCATCTCTATAATAAGTAAATGCCTCTTTTTCTCCTGAAGTTGTCGGAATTATTCGTAATAAGATATTGGCCACAATTGAAAAGGTCTTATCAATAAAATTTCCATTTATCCGCGATCTCGGCATAGGTATCAATCCATTCTATAATTTCCCCTTGTGGGAAAACGATTCCACAAACAAAGGATTTGTACAGTACGAAGTAACATAAAAACAGATTCATTTCCAAACAAAAGAAATTTACATAAAGATACGAACCTTTATACTTAATGACTTAATATTTTATATTTTTTTTTATTCCAAAATTGTTACTTTTTCAAAAATCAATAAGAAATAGTTGAATACCATTCGAATTCATAAAAAGAAAATGTAGTAGTATAGGAACTATTCCTATTTCATTGAAGCGGAAGAATCAAGGAATTTTTCGATTAGGTCAAAAAAAGTTTTGATTGAATTATGATCTAAAAAGGAAGGGGATCCAAAGAGGAAAAGAAAAAGAATCGAATAATCATTCTATGATGGAAATAGAATAACCGTTTATTTTTGTTGTGTCCATAGCAAGTATACACTATACAATTAAATAGAAATATCCATGGGACGATTCATTAATTTGTAATAGATCGATGAGATAAGGGATTTGTTGGTGAGAACTTTAAAACTAGAAAGGAATTTTATAATTTTTATGGAATTGTAGTCTAAATCGAAATAGAACTATACTATGGTCGAAGAGTATCCATTAATCATACATGGTCTAAAAAACATAAACCAATCAATCAGTTGATTCGTTCCAATTCATTGATTTAATCCGGTCTATTTGGTCGTACCTATCCAAACCAAACAAAAATAGAATATTAAATATTAATAGAAATACGAATTATAGTAATGTCTCGCTATTTTTTCGGTTTCTGAGTCATAATCGTTCTTGTATTGTGTAGGAGAGATGGCCGAGTGGTTCAAGGCGTAGCATTGGAACTGCTATGTAGGCTTTTGTTTACCGAGGGTTCGAATCCCTCTCTTTCCGTACTTTTCACCTAATTCGTCAACATCCCTAACTGTAACAAATCAAACAACAAGAAATACCATTATTAGAACCTAACAGTTAGGTCCTTCTTTTTTTTTTTATTTTGATATATTCTATTTCTAGCGGTACCTAAAATACTAGAAAGAATGGACAAGGAATTCAAATATTTCTGCCGATCTATGATACATGAATAGGAAAAATCTGGGACGGGGTAGGATATATGAGTGGGAAAAAATCCGGATTAAACCCCTGACTTTAACTTGAAACTTTAAGTTAATTTAGTTTGGTGAAAGAAAGGGGTCAAATTGTCCGAACTCGTTGTATTTTATTTAGGGTTAAGTCTGACGGGAATAATATTCTACCACTAGCAATTCATTTATTTTCAAACCCACCCACTTACTATCTATTATTTGATTGACTAATCCTTTATAAGGAAATGGGTGAAGAGTCAAATGTTTGGGCAATTCCTCACGGGGGGATGAATCCAGATAATTTTGAATTAGAGCTCTGGATTTTTGTTCATCCCTCGCCATAATAGTATCTTGGGGTTTGCAACGATAACTTGGTATATCTATTATACGACCATTAACTAAAATATGTCTATGGTTAACTAATTGGCGGGCTCCGGGAATAGTTGGAGACATACCCAAGCGAAAAAGGATGTTATCCAAACGCATTTCAAGTAATTGTAGTAAAACCTGACCTGTTGACCCTTTGGCTTTTCTGGCGATACGAACGTATTTAAGTAATTGTCGTTCAGTAATACCATAATGAAAACGTAATTTTTGTTTTTCTTCTAGACGAATACGATATTGAGATCTTTTCCCGGGACGCGGTTGGTTTCTAAGATCACTTCCGGCTCTAGGCCTTTTATTAGTTAGTCCAGGTAAAGCCCCTAGACGACGTATTTTTTTGAAACGAGGCCCTCGGTAACGCGACATAAAGACTCCTTAATTTATTTTCTTTATTTAAATTTAATAATTTATATATATATATTTCATTTTACAAAATAAAACTAAATTAAATAAAACTAAATGAAGTTAAATCTCATTATTTATTGTAATACAATAAATAATGAGATGAAGTGTATAAATATCATATACGAACCCAGTTTTGTATTATATATTTTTTTGTATTAAAATTTAAAAATGTAAGTAAAAAAAAAGGGGTAAAGCTCGGCAGAACAAATCAGGAAAAAGACTCTTTCTTTTCCTTTTTTCATAGTTGGAAATTTCTACGACATAATAGGTTGGTAACTTTTTAACTTTTTTAAAAAGGGAAAAGGCGCCCTTATTCTTTGTTTTTTGATTTAAAAAAATTATCCATCATGTAAAATAAAAAAATCGAACAAATAAATAAAAATAGAAAAAAGCCGGCTATCGGAGTCGAACCGATGACCATCGCATTACAAATGCGATGCTCTAACCTCTGAGCTAAGCGGGCTCACAGAAATTCTACATGTATAAGAATTCAATAATCAATAAATAAACTATATCTTAGTTTAGGCTTAGCTATTAACTATTCTTTTTTTTTTTCATCTTTTCGAATATGAATTTCAAATAAATATTGAATTTAGTTTATTTTTATCTTTTTCATTTTTATAATTTATATATATATAAATAGAATATTTTTCGTCTAGAACAATTAGATTCTATTGAAATTCAATTTCAATTTGAAAAAAAATTTCATTATTAATATAATAAAAATATTAATATAAAAAAATACTAATATAATTAAAATAAATAGAATTAAAATTTTCTATTTTAGTTATAGAAGTTTGTCCTAAGAAAACCTAATCCTAATTATAATAACATAATAAGATATTCTTATGCTTTTATTCAGAGACTAAGATGAAAAACAAAGAATCGACCCTTTGAGTATTACAAATTGCATGGTAAAATGAAAGAAGAGGACCATATATATGGTATATATCCATCCATATTGAATTGCAGCTACAGAAATGATAGAATCATTTCTGATTAGACCGATCACAAATATAGGCTTCCGATAGAGATGAAAGAAGATAGACAAAAAATAAAATAGGAGGAAACACCCTTCGGTATAGTAATCCATAGCAAATCTAAGGAATTCGATGGTTCTGGCATAAATGAACAAATTAAAGGGGAAGGACATCACACTGAGATCCTAATCTTAATCTTAAATAAACTAAAAGGGGATATGGCGAAATCGGTAGACGCTACGGACTTAATTGGCTTGAGCCTTAGTATGGAAACCTACTAAGTGCAAATTTTCAAATTCAGAGAAACCCTGGAATTAAAAAAATGGGCAATCCTGAGCCAACTCCTTTTTTCTTTTCAAAAGAAAAGGTTCAGAAAGCAAGAAAAAAAGGATAGGTGCAGAGACTCAAAGGAAGCTGTTCTAACAAATGGGGTTGACTGTGCTGTGTTGTTATCAGAATTCTTCCATCAAAATTCCAATCCAAAAAAAAAGGGTGAAGCATATACGTACTCAACTATATCAAATAATTAATAACAACCTGAATCGGTATTTTTTTTTTCTCATTTTTATATATTTATGAAATGAAAAAATTTATATGAGAAAAAAATCGAAGAATTCTTGTGATTGTGAATCGATTCCAAGTTGAAAAAAGAATCAAATATTCATTCATCAAACCATTCACTCCATAGTCTGATAGATTTTTTGAAGAACTGATTAATCGGACGAGAATGAAGAGAGAGTCCAGTTCTACATGTCAATACTGACAACAATGAAATTTATAATAAGAAGAAAATCCGTCGACTTTAAAAATCGTGAGGGTTCAAGTCCCTCTATCCCCAAAAGCTTATTTCACTCCCTAACTAGTTATCTTTTTTTCATTAGATGGTTCTCTTTTTTTCTCTTTTCCAAATGAAAATGAAATGGATCGATCCGGACGTAAAAGGTTTTCTCATATCAAAAGACTTGTAATATATATTAGATACGTACAAATAAATATCTTTGAATAATGAATAAGTAGTACTCATTTGAGTGATTCACAATCCATAGCATTACTCGTACTAAAACTTATAGACAAAGTCCCTCTTTTTGAAGACCCAAGAAATTCCGGTACCTAGATAAGACTTTATAATACTTTTCGTCCTTTTTTAATTTTAATTGACATAAACCCCAGTTATCTAGTAAAATGAGGAGATGATGCACCAGAAAGGGGAATGGTCGGGATAGCTCAGTTGGTAGAGCAGAGGACTGAAAATCCTCGTGTCACCAGTTCAAATCTGGTTCCTGGCACATGATGAATTTTTTGATGAGTATCTATGTCTATAAATTAACCAATATGGATCGATATACATATGTCGAGATCATGACATATACGTAAGTTATTTATCTAGTTATCATGTGATCTACCCCATTTATTTTATAGATAGATGGGTAGATAGTTTTTTTCGAAATTGATTATATATTTTTTCTTTTTTATTTATTTGTTCATATTGTGTCTCTTCTCATGTAAAATGAATATTAATACTTCATACATATTTCAAAATTAGTTGAAGTGCCCAAAACTAAAAAAAGTTAGAGTTTCGGGAAGTTAAAAGATGAAAATAGATAAGATTCATCTCAGATCCAGTACAAATAGAATCGGATCCTCTCTCATATCTTTTTCTATTTCTTCATTTCCTCATACATTATATGACTTTCTGAGGCCCATCTAAGTAAGTGATTGATGTATGCGCGATACAAAGTTCATGATGCAGAACTTTTTAGTTCATTCTATCGGTTCTTAGCTCATCTAAAAGAAAACTTTTTTGAATCTCAATGAATTCTTAATTTGTCGTTTATTTTTTTATCCACCCGTAGTACCAGCGGGACATCAATTACTCTGTTTGATCTAGAGCAGAACAGACAAATAGTCCTTAAATAT